TATTTTACCTTGGCGAACAGCCATTCTAGGACTCCCGATGAGTCTAGACCACCCCCGCCAGTGCTAACTCCCCTTTTGCTAGGCTTTCGATCTTTCTTACTCATAATCTTTTAGATATGGGATTGCTAGTAACAGCTGGTGATAGAAACGGCTTGACCTCCCTGAGCTCTTGTGATACAATTTTATCCCTGCGGAACCCATACTTCCGATTTGGTTCGCGGAAGAGGGGTAGTGGAACCCAGTGGGGCTTGACCAGTGGCTCGTGACGGAACAGGCTGACTAAGCTGCAATCGACTAAACAAATAACCTATTAACCTTAACCTATTTTTCTTTTTTTTTTTTTGTATGTATCTTTGGTCTTTTTTTTTTTTTCACCGCCACTTCAGCGTCGTCGTCGCTGGCAAACTCCAGGTAGTGATCGGATCCTACCTATTCCATATTTTGGCTCACCTACTTATTAGGGTAGTTCGTTAGCGTTAGATTGCTGGATCCTCTTCAGGTAGCCCCGTCGAAACGAAATAAAGAACGAGAGTGAGATATCAAAACTGTCTTCATTTCAAAATGAATTCCTTATCAAAAAATGATTAATGATGCGGATAAGCTGATACCGACTCGTCAATCTCCTCCACACTCAATCCACATCATATTACTTGCACGAAAACAAGGAACTCGTTAACAAATCTACCCATCGATTTGATAGATTTTTCATTTTTCTATCTGGGTTGCTTATTAATTAATAATAACGGGATCCGGGAAATAAGTGGGGCGCAAAGCCGAAGCCTTAAAAATGAATTGAAAAGAATTTAATTTTTTTTTCTTTTGTAAATTCTTTTGTATTTGTAGTTGAAAACAATTGGGAGGAATTTTGGACTTTTTTCCCTTCTCAGAAGTAATTGAATGACGAGGAGCCGTATGAGATGAGAATCTCACGTACGGTTCTGTATAGTGACATTGGAGCTGTCGACTATTCCACGACTACGCCAAAAAAACCCAACTCTGCCTTACGTAAAGTCGCGAGAGTTCGATTAACCTCCAAGTTTGAGGTAACGGCTTACATACCAGGTATTGGCCACAATTTGCAGGAACATTCGGTGGTCCCCGTGAGAGGCGGAAGGGTCAAAGACTTACCCGGTGTTAGGTATCATATTGTTAGAGGAACCTTAGATGCTGTAGGGGTGAAGGATCGTAAAAAAGGGCGTTCTAGTGCGTTGCAGAACATTGTCACAACTCGTATCATTGGAATGATTCCGTATCAGTTGTTCTGATATGTTAAATGTGTAGCCGACCCAGCATTGCCAGGGGACTGAAGCCTGCTACTACAGAGATTGATAGAGATTAATTATTATCTATCTATTTGTGTGAAACAACTTGGTGTCTAAGGTGTTCTATTACAGTAGGTTGAGTTTTACCTGGACTCTCACCTAGAAAATCTTAGGACCTCTTTTCCTCTTGGAACAGGTTTAGATTATGACTACGGAGATTCGGTGAAGGCTTTATGCACATCTACTTATTGGATTGATAAACCTACGGACATTCCTAGTAAGATAACTGAATTGCAAGATTTTCTTCTTTTCTATCTAGACTTCGACTTCTTTTATCCGTGGAATAGGAGAAAACGGATACTCAATGTGCAATGAGTAAATAGGATTTGCATCTTAAAAAAGAAATGGTTCAAAATCATTGGAATAGTTTCTATTCAATCATGTGGAAAGCTGTATTCGATGAAAGTCGGACGTGCAGTTTGGAGGGAGATCCTCGACTAACCGGTGGATCCACCCTACAATATGGAGTGAAGAAGCCAAAATAGTAGCTTAAGATACCATTGAAATAAAAGAATTGATTGAAATCTGACATATTTATATTTGTAGTAAACTCGTGTTACATCGGAGCAGTGTAGTGAACAGAAAGAAAAATATCGAATCAGATCCAATTTATCGTAACCGATTAGTAAATATGCTAGTTGATCGTATCCTGAAAAATGGCAAGAAATCACTGGCTTATCAGATTTTTTATCAGGCTATGAAGCGGATTAGGTAAAAGACAAATAGGAACCCACTGTCTGTTCTGCGACAGGCGGTGCGCGGGGTAACTCCCGATGTAGTGACAGAAACCAAACGTGTAGGTGGATCAACTTATCGAGTTCCCGTTGAAGTAGTACCGGCAGAGGGAAAAGCTTTGGCTATCCGGTGGTCATTAATCGCGTGTCGAAAACGCTCAGGTCGAAGTATGGCTTTAAGATCGAGTGATGAATCAATGGATGCCGCCAGGAATTCCGGTAGTGCCATACGAAAAAAAGAGGAGACTCATAAAGTTGCGGAAGCTAACAAAGCTTTTGCTCATTTCCGTTAGTTTCGGATTCGTTCCAATCCACAATCTTTCCGTTGTGGATTGGAACCGGGGCACAAACTATCGGGGAGTCAAAAAACACTTGGTTGAGTGAGAAGTCAACGACGAATAACAGGTGTCTAAGCCACAAGTGGGGGGGGGCCAATGCAGAGTTGCGGAGTGCCTCGCAAAAAGGCTTGACGCGTGACCAGTTTTTCAGAGACTGAAATTGATTGAGGCGCGCACTGCATACCGCATCGCATAGAATAAAAATTTCCTTTTTTTTTTGAAAAAGGAAATCCTTTTTGCAAAACAATGGCTAAAAATTGTTTTAGATATCGAGAGGAAGCCCCCATATCCGAGAATTCTGGGGACTCAATTAATTTCGGTTGACACAGATAGGTTTTTGTGATATATTACAAATTAACAAGCTTACTAGCCTGGGGAATCACTAATTATTTCTTGAAAACCAAAAATTACCATGACCGCAACTTTAGAACGACGCGAAAGCGCAAGCTTATGGGGTCGCTTCTGCGACTGGATCACCAGCACCGAAAACCGTCTTTACATCGGATGGTTCGGTGTCTTAATGATTCCCACCTTACTAACCGCAACCTCTGTATTCATCATTGCTTTCGTCGCAGCTCCTCCTGTAGATATTGATGGTATTCGCGAACCCGTTTCTGGTTCTTTGTTATACGGTAACAACATTATCTCTGGTGCTATCATTCCTACTTCTGCAGCTATTGGGTTACATTTCTACCCAATCTGGGAAGCAGCTTCCGTCGATGAATGGCTTTACAATGGTGGTCCTTACGAACTTATCGTTCTTCACTTCCTACTTGGTGTAGCTTGCTACATGGGTCGCGAATGGGAACTAAGCTTCCGTTTAGGTATGCGTCCTTGGATCGCTGTTGCGTACTCGGCTCCTGTCGCAGCTGCTGCCGCCGTCTTCTTGATCTACCCAATTGGTCAAGGAAGTTTCTCTGACGGTATGCCTCTAGGCATTTCTGGTACTTTCAACTTCATGATCGTCTTCCAGGCTGAGCACAATATCCTTATGCATCCCTTCCACATGTTGGGTGTAGCTGGCGTATTCGGCGGCTCTCTATTCAGTGCTATGCATGGTTCTTTGGTAACTTCTAGTTTGATCAGAGAAACAACTGAGAATGAGTCTGCTAATGCGGGTTATAAGTTCGGTCAAGAAGAAGAAACCTACAACATTGTAGCTGCTCACGGCTATTTTGGTCGTTTGATCTTCCAATATGCTAGCTTCAACAATTCTCGTTCTCTACACTTCTTTTTAGCTGCTTGGCCCGTAGTAGGTATCTGGTTCACCGCTTTAGGCATTAGCACTATGGCATTCAACTTGAATGGTTTTAACTTCAACCAATCCGTGGTTGACAGCCAAGGTCGTGTTATAAACACCTGGGCTGATATCATAAACCGTGCTAACCTAGGTATGGAAGTCATGCATGAACGTAACGCTCATAACTTCCCTCTAGACTTGGCTTCTGTTGAAGCTCCTTCTATAAACGGATAACATCCGTCTGGTTATGTAGCACAACTGGATACCAAATCTCTTAACTCCAGAGGAGGAGGTTTGGTGTCCAATGAGGTGAAGGCTCGTGCAGTAGAACAAACGGAAAGGATGATAACAGCTTGTCACAATTTCACGATTATCAGTTTCCAACCTTGAATTCTGAAAACTATTTGTATTTGGAATATCCTTCTGCGATTTAATAGATTACGAAGTTTCCTACTCCGATTTGCAGAATGCTTATAATCTACCACCCCAACACCCTAATTTTTTAGATTAAAAAAAAAAATTGAGATTGCATTCCTCATTTCAAAAATTTTCTCTTGTCTTGTTATATACGTAAAGTTAATATGTATGTGTACCAACCGAAGAACCTATCTAGCTTGCTTAACGGATAGATCTCGTTCACGTCCGGGGGGGGGGGGGAGCCAACTAAATCAGCAGTAAATCAACAGAGGGGGCGGACGTAGCCAAGTGGATCAAGGCAATGGATTGTGGATCCATCACGCGCGGGTTCAATCCCCGTCGTTCGCCCATCAAATTGGGTAATTCAATCCCATCGCTCTGCTTGGAACAGAGAAGAATTTTTAAGGTGGGCAGGGTATGTGTGGGTCTCCCCGACAATAACAATTTAGAATTCCCGATCTCATTCCAGTTTTGGATACGACTATTCACAGAAATCACTAGAATCGTTTGAAATATTTAATCCATTCTATCTTGAAATTTTCAAAATTATTGGTATAATAAATGTGGGAAATAGATAGTATCTACGGCATAGAATTAATATGAAGAAAGAAAATAAGGTAAAAAAGGTGGCAAAAAAAAGAGTAGGAAGTCCAGATTTTTCATCTAAAATTTCAGAGTTAGTAGAAGTCAGTCTATTAGACCACTTCTTCGAATCATTGAAAAACCAACATCTCAAAGAATTTTTAATTAGTCCATCTTCCAATTATGAACCTTTTATCAGATTATCTGACTTGCGCTTTCTGAGTTCACTATTTTTACGCAATCTGCGTGATTCAATAAAAAGAGATAGTGGCATCACCCTGGAGATGCTGATGTTGCTAACAATACCAATTTCTATGCATTGCTTGAGTGACAAAAGGTCGATCGAAAGAAGTTTTGTATTAGCGGGAGTCATTAATGGGGGTGACGGAGCAATAAAAAAACAAGCAGAAAATTCTGGTGACTTTTCCTGCGACCGTTTTCCCCGATTCGAAAGATCTTTATCTACCGAAAAGAATGGAAAGAGGGGAATACCTGTTTCCCACTACTTAGGTTTGAACGAAGATATTTCTGCAGGTTCAACGAAAAAGGAGAAGCAAGTTCGTTATGATGCGATGATTCCTCTGGTTTCCGGTAGATGGAAGGCATGCGTAGTTAGGGATTCACTCCTTGGCAGAGATATATCCAAGGATGAGACTGAAAGGATTCAAGCATTTTGTAGAGATAAGTGTTTACAAAATTCAAGTAGGTTTTTCAAATTCTATAACCATCTGGTCGTTTCTAAAAACAACCAAAGTGATTTTGATTCGTTATTCTTTTGGAAAAATCATAACAAGCGAGATCTGGGTCGGTTACAAGCAACACAATTGAGAAACGACTCATTAAGTCCCGTAGTATTAAACTCCTATGACAAGGCGTTACTTGAATCCAGAAATTTAGCAGATCATCGGGGGGATGGGTCGGAATTTTATTTTGAGCGAGAAGCCTTTTCCAACTTGTCTTCATTTACGTCTTGTGAAAAGACGACGTCGTTTCGCGGCTGTATCTCCGGTTTGGATTGTGACAAAAATGGGGAAGAATTTCCCATTCTACACACTTATTCACAAATGAAAAATGGATTAATAAATCGACTCACCGAATTTATCTCGATAATTGAGAAATCGAATCTGATTTTTAATGGGGCAATAGTTATTGACGTCAGTAATAGCGTCAAATCTGGGAAAGGATTTCCATTGAAAACGAAGGGTGACGTGCCGCTTACTCAAATATCTGGCAAAAAACTTGGGCTAGCGAGTAGCAGACACCTCGACCTCGATGAGATTTTTCCAAATTATTTTCAAATATTTCTAGGTATACCTAGAAAAATAAGTAATCAAAGTGAAAATACTACTTTTTTAAACTAATTGCAAGAAAAGGGTAACATACATTCAATATATTCTTTAGTCAGATTGTATGGACGAAATAGAATCATACCTCTCTACTCAACATACATATTTATTTTCCATGACTATTTCTGTGCATTATTTACTGAATATTTCTTCCAAATCAAATATCGATTGGATGGCTGGACGAGGAGCGGGGAGTACACCGGTGTAACAAGAATTGCAACTGAATAAATAGTATTGAAATGGAAAGATAACGTAGAGCGCCTATTTAACGAATATATTACCTTTCAAATTGATGAGTATAGAAATGTTCAGTCAAATGTGCATAGATGGCTCGATACGACCGGGGATTCGTCTTTTTTCCCTGTCGGGGAAGTCTTAAAGTATGACTTGGAGGAATCTATTTGCCGTGTATCAATAATAATAAACAAATTACTGAGTAATATTGGTGTCAGTCTCGGTAGTAACAATCAACAGAACGAAAAAGATTTTCATCGATTTCTCAATGCTTTTTTTCTTTATAAAATGATTGTTGCTGAGGTTACTCGCCAGAAAGCTTTGATATATACCATTGATTATTGCATCGAAAAATTGAACGATATAGATATAGATCTCGAGAAATTGAACAAGATAGATCTCATGAAGCTTGATCTTTTATCAAGTTTATTCGATGGTTACATTGACGAACAGATACTTTTCCTCAAAACAATTCTTGAGAGAAAAAAGAGTTTATTCATTGAATCCAAACTGTTAATGAGTAAGAAATCAGTAGGCTCTTCGACCGAGCTGGAACCTGCAGTGAATCCTACTTCTCTCGGGTTGCCCCGCATCGAATCCATCCGAGCAGGATTTTCAAACGATGATCTTTCCATTGCGGAGAGGCAATTTTGGAATCCGTTTCTGCATGATTTAAACCGTGGGGGAGGTTCAACTAGAGATATTGGTGGGAATATTTCGAGATACATTTCCGATCAGGTTAATAAACTAAACCTTATAGACGACTCACCTATACGGAACTGTGCTGGAAGCAACTTTATTCCGAGAATCAAAAGGGATTTTTTTATTGGGAGATGCAACAGTAGTTATCTCAGCGTTCTAGAAAACTTCTATGCGAGCTCCGAAGATGAAACCGTCTCATCTAGTATCATCTCATTTATTCATCCCCAACTGTCGGATTCGTTGTCATCCAATTTATCGAAACAAACAGCAGGAGAGGTTGCTGGCCACGTACTCACACCAATTCAATTTATTTTGTCTAATCTGCATGAATCTACAGCCTTAGTAACTCATTCAGATGGACTTTCCAATTCTATTTCGGATCTGAGGAGGTTACTGGCGAGTTTGAACTCATCTCCTCGTGAAACGATAGAGTCATTTCTGTATTCGTGCAGTAGCACTGGAGTTTATTTGGGGAAGACATCGATAAACTCCGAATCATCGTCGGATCGGCGACCCCAATATCGTCCCAAGAATATGGTATTGGATCGAGTCTATCAAAGGAATTTGTCTATTAGGTATTTCTGGGAACCGGAAGAAATGGAAACATCTTACTGGTCGCTAAGACTCCCATTATGCAACGATGTAGCATCGAGATCTCTAGCAGAATCGATTGGAAAGGAGGTTGCGCGCGAAGATACGGACTATGCGGATCAATCTATCCGGAAAGAGGCTGTTCGTCCATCCCACTTTATCAATTTCAATGAATTATTAAAAGAATTGAACAGATATAAGATCTCTTGGATCTTTTGGAAAGACAATATCGGTGAAAAATGGAGCTTATTTAGAGATTATATATCTTGGTTTTTTACCCCCACCTGGTGGAGATACTTCTACGATCTGATTAGAGAAACATATCCAGAAATAGTACTTAAAATAAGTTATGACTCAAATCATCATTTTCCGAGAATTTATAAAAGAATTGCTGAGGATGTGGTAGATGGCGCGAAAGCCTATTTATTCCAAAGACTGCAAAGCCTAGGATTGAGATTTGACAACGATTCTATCAATACTATAGTATCCGAGATAAATCTTCTTATTTTCGAAGAAAATCCTGATGAAGCGGAGATTTTACATTTGGGAGGATGGTCAGTATCTCAATTTTCCAATAGGTTTATCTTCTATTACTTTATTCTTTCAGTATTAATTGTTCTTGTATTATTCAAACACCCTTTGTCTGCCGTTTCGGGTTTCAATTCCTTTCATTTATGGAAACGTTTCAATACTATTGAATATTTAACAGACCCAACGCGTGGATCCTATTTGAAAGAGGTAATGTATTCCCCTTCGACAAGCTAAATGGCAACGAGAGATCTACTAATCTATTCTTTGAATAGATTCTTAAATTATATAAATAATATAATCTTTTTCTTCTTTGTGAAAAATGAACTCGATTCATGGATGTTTCATAAAGAAAGCTCCGATATCCTAGATAGTAAGAAAGAACTACTGACTCAACATTTAGTGACGAATAAAATTCTTTATAGGTATGTGTCGAAATTGAATTCCAACTATGATTTATTGAGCAACGAGATTTCTCATGAACCTTATCCACAAGAAAGATCTAATGTTTTGGCATACCTACTTCAATTCTGGCAAAATGATCTATTGAGTCACAGGATACGTAAGTTGGATCCTGCGGAGAAGTGGGCTTTTTCCGCCCTCGAGAGAAATATTCTATTTTCAGTAACAACGAGACGAAGAGGCAGTCTACTAAATATGCCATGTCATGACATACCTATCTCACTCCAATCGGGATTATTACCATCTAAAGGAATTTTGCTAGTAGGACCCATAGAAACTGGCCGATCTTCCATTATTAGAGATGTAGCATTCGATTCCTACTTTCCAGTGGTGAAACTACCAATGAAGAAGCTGATATACAACCGATCCTTTTTTAATAATGCACGTGGAAATTTCATCTCGAAAGAAAGCGTACACCGATTAAATTTCGTTTTTGAAATGGCGAAAGAGATGTCTCCTTGTATACTATGGATTCAAGATATTCATGAATTGAATATTCATCGTTCGTATCATAAGCTAGAAGCTGATCCCAAATTCTTACTTTGCCAAATATTGAAAAGTATTGGTGACAGGCGCAGCAATTCCAACATCCGCAGGAATGTTGTTATCGCTACGACTCACGTACCTGCGAGGATAGATCCAGCTCCAATAGCTCCGAACCGGTTAAACTAATTAATAAATTTTCGAAAATCCAACGGGTATCAACGTCATAGAGAATTATCTATTCTATTACGTATCAAAGGGTGCGAAATGGAGGCTAATCCGCCTCTTCCTCTTATTGAAGGTATTGGGTCTGGAACTACGGGTTATAGTAAACGAGATTTATTCCTTCTTGCTAATGAGGCGTTATTGATAGGTACTTCCAAAAGAAGTAAGATTCTATGTAGCGACGCAATTGAATTAGCTTTGCATAGACAACATTCGACTGCTAGTGATATGGGCAATGGGATAGAATCCGGTTCTGAATGGGAAATCTCTTCTTACGAGATAGCGGAAGCTACTTCAAAGAATAGTTTGATAGATACTTATCTCACAAATACATATTTTGGTCGTAACGCGTTAAAAATGCGATTTTATTATTTGTCTAACTGGTATGTGGAACCTTCAATAACCAAGTCAACATTTACTGAATTCACTCTATTTTCGCATATCCTAGGGATACTAGCTGGATTAGTAGCTCGCAATTCGATCCAAATGGATATGAGAAAGAAGGAGAATTTCATTGTTATTGACAAACTTGTAGAGAATGACCTGAACCTAGCTTGTGGTGTACTAGAAAACCTCTCGACTAAATTCTCACGTTCAGATATTTGTAAAGACGAAAGTCAACACGGTAACAGTCTTTCCTTTTCCGTTTCTATCGCTAAACCCAATTATTGTTCAGGTGTAGCCTCTACAAGTCTTTCTTCTAAATTTATGAGAAAGAAGGGATTTAGCAGTCTAACCGACTTCGAACTGCAACAGTCACCCGAACTAATAAACTCAAGTCCGACGGAAGTGTCGCGTGAGATCACTTGGTCCCATAAGGCTTGGCGTCTCCGTTTCCTGCGAAGCGGGGCTTACGAATTGATGAGGGTATTATCTGAACCCAATCATTTGTATAATTTAATTCTCCTTTACCAAAATCAGAATTATATACCCCAACAAGATTTTGAATTCAATAAGATTAAGGGTGACAAAAGTAAATGGTGTAGGAAAAGCGGATATCTATTCAATTTTGAAAAATCTGGGACTAATGTGCCAGATCAAGATATTAAAAGATTGGAAAACCGGTTGGATAACATGTTGTTACGCGAGCAATTTCTCGAATTGGGAATATCCGGCGACTCATCTAATGAATATGAAACACACTGTAATCGATTCGATGAAACGACTCGACTCTTCGGGGGGCGCTTCATCTGGGACCCCATGCTTCTGTTCCAGCCAGATGCTAACATTCCTTCATCGCGTCGCAGCTTGTTGCCGACGAAAGAAGTGGCGCGGAGGCTTTACACCATTTATGGCATGAGAAAGCAGCACCTTAACAAAATGTCAAATAAAAAAATTAAAAATTTCTTTCTCTATCGTGAAGATAATCCGAAATTGAAACCTGACTCATCTATTAAGCAGTGGAATAATCTCCCTGTGGATGAAGAGGAGCGAGATTTCGAATACGTCAAAGAAACTTCCTCTATGGATATACATCTGCAATATCCGCAGATATTTAGCCCCGCTCGCTTTGATTCCTACATGGTAGTAGAAGATTTCCCAGAGCGATTTATTCGGTTTAGGCTTCTGGTTCATAGAAACAAATGGATGAGGCGAAACCGCTGCCCATTTCAGGATTTTCTTATCTATAATATGTTGCTTGAAATTTATTAATATCTATTCAATCCGTTCTGGTTTGGTGGGGCGTCACCGGATCGAGTGACGAAACAATTTTTCCATGAAAGTTCATAGAACAAATCTTAGATACCCCTCATTCTGTCTAGATCTCTAGCAATATAATTAGAAGCCAAATCAGTAAAAGGAAAGTCTATATTTTCCTTTTACTGATACAAATCATTTTATCGCAACATCTTAAATGGTTAAGATACTGAAGACCATTTCTTATATGAGTCTTTTATGAGTCTTTCTGCTTAGAAAGCAGATTGAGAGGGAGCAATAGCTTATTCCGTAGGGATTTTGCAAAATAGCTTTTTAACATCACGCTTGGAATAGATCCTTTATTTCATAAAATTGTGGATTTACTCCCCTCCCCAAATGACTTATTCATTCGCTCATTCCAATCGCTCAATACACCGGAATTGAAGCGGGGGCCCCCAAAAACGACCTTTGAATAGGCAGGGTCCTTGCCTTGGGGGTATTCAAGGGGGGGGGGGGGGTAAGGACGCACAAATCTTTTTCTCTTCAATTTTTAGAGCTGGAAATAAGCACGATAGTGAATCATTCACTGGTTGGTGGGTCATGGTCCAACGCCATTTGATTTGGCATATGTAGTAAACACAACTATCCAATTACTAGGAATTATTGACGTAGATTCGAACAAATCTCCCCGGGTAGGATTCGAACCTACGACCAATCGGTTAACAGCCGACCGCTCTACCGCTGAGCTACCGAGGAAAGTGGTAGGGGATTCAGTCTCATACACACTCAAAGACCTTTGCTTTGTTCTTTGAACCGCTTCTAAATCTCTAATACGTTAAGCTTTCTTCGACATTTTGTGAAGTAAACTTCGCGTACATTCTAACTCCCATTATAGGAGGAGGCGGCGGCGATAGCAATCCCATTTGAATGGAAGGGTCCCCGAATCATGGGAGAGGGGGGGGGGGTCAATCGATCGAGGTCGAGATCAACCCCACAAGCCCCCACGATCTGTATCGATCAATCACCAATTAGTACTTTCTATTCCCCCCCTCGAAGAAGCATAGTAGAATAGCCGCAGGATTCTCCTACCTGATAAAAAGAAGTAATATCTTTGAGGAATAAAAAGAGCAAAAAGGGGAGAGATAGAGATGGGGAAGATGAACAATAGTCGGGAGAAATGAACACGAATTGGAGCTTCGTGAAACGAAAGTAGCAGTTTACGGCAAGGGCGGAATTGGGAAATCAACAACTAGCAACACCGGCAAAATAATTCCAATTACTAATCCGAGTAAATAATGAGATATTCGACCATTTTTACCATACCGTATACTCTCTCCACTGAGAAAACTGGATACACCAATTCCGTTGACAAACCCATCGATTACCCATTGATCAAGATGCAAAACTAGCTTGCTGACGAAGTTTAAACTTCGGATGAAGTAAATGTCGTAGTAATAATCGATATAACCCCGATTTATGGACCAGTCTCTGACAAAAAATACAAACGTATTTAATAGATTTTTATTTATTAATTTCAAATTTTCAAAAACTTTTGTATCCACAAGTTTAGTACTTTGTCCATAAACGATGAAGGAGATTACTAATCCACTAACCGATAAACTAAGCGAAGGGATTGAGCTTATTAATATCTCCGTCAAATTTTCGAGATGTTTATCAATTTCGGAAAAAGAAGGAATAGAGATCAGCCAGTCAAACAAAAGGTCCAAACCAGTTCCCTTTTGGGTTGGGTCAACTCCAGCCAATCCAGCAAGTGCGGTAGGTATTGCCAAAAAAATCAGAGGCAATACCATACAAAAATTTGATTCTTGGGGATATAGCAAGTTTCGCTCGGAATTAATTTGATTTACCTTTTCCCGAATTGGGTCCCCTTCGGGAAGACGTGGGATAACGAGGTTTCCTGCTTCCACAACCCCATTTCGTTCCATATCTGTTATAGATATAACATTATTAATTGTTTGTGTAATAAGTGATTCTGTTTTAGCCCCACCCCATGGAGTAATAATGTTTCCGGATAGAAAAAAATTATCGAAACCAATGTAATTCATTTGATTAGCACGAAAATTTCCCTCAAAAGTGAGAAGGTAGATACGAAACGTATAAAACGCAGTAAGCCCTGCTGTAATGGAAGTTATTAACCCGAGATAAGGAGAGCGCAACCAACTTTCTGTAATAATTAGATCCTTAGACCAAAAACACGATAGTGGGGGTATGCCACACAAAGAAAGAGTGCCCAAAAGAAAGGTAGTTGCAGTAATTGGCATATGTCTTCGTAAGCCACCCATGAGAAACATATTTTGACTTCTAGTGGGGGAGTATCCGACCACTTTTTCCATGGAATGGATAACTGAACCAGAACCCAAAAACGACAAAGCTTTTGAATACGCATGTGTAATGAGATGAAACAAAGCAGGTCGAGAAGCACCGATACCTGAAGCTGGTACCATATATCCTAACTGAGACATAGTAGAGTAGGCCAAACCCCTTTTTATGTCTTTTTGGGCAAGAGCCAACGTGGCGCCCGGCAAGGTTGTTACTCCGCCCACCCAAGAAATAGTATACATTGTTGGAGGCAATATCGAAATAAGGTTGAATATTCGAGCTATAAAGAAAATCCCGGCGGCCACCATAGTAGCTGCGTGAATAAGAGCCGATATGGGCGTGGGTCCCTCCATAGCATCTGGCAACCATACATGAAGTGGAAATTGGGCAGACTTGGCAACCGGACCTAAAAAAAGTAGAAGGGCAATTGTATTAGCAAAGATCGGGTTGATAACACCGGTGTTACTGAATCCAAGAAATCAATCACACAATTCAAAGATCTCGAAACTACCAGTTACCCAGTAGACACCCGATACACCTAGCAGTAACCCGAAATCCCCTATGCGGTTGGTCACAAAAGCTTTTTGACAAGCATTTGCGGCGCTCGATCTCGCAAACCAAAAACCTATTAACAAGTAAGAACACATTCCAACTAATTCCCAAAATACGTAAATCTGTATTAGGTTAGGACTAAAAACTAACCCCAACATGGATGCGGTAAACAAACTTAGATAAGCATAAAATCTTGCGTATCCCTAGTCGTGACACATGTAACTATCGCTGTAAACCATCACTGAAGTACCTACGGTAGTAACTAGTATTGACATAGCAAGAGTAAGTGGATCAATCAAAAAACCTATTTTCAGGCGAAAATCACTTTTTGGAATCCGAGCCCACAAAAATTGCTGGATGGAGTGAGTCGAAGTTTGTTGCCAAAATAGCGCAACGGAAACAAACATAGCAATGATTAACGAAAACGTATTTAAAGCAGCACACAAGCGACGTAAGCTTCTTGTAGCTTTTGGAAAGAAAAACGATAGGGATCCAGTCCAACGAGCAGCTACCAACGGACACAGGGGGATGAAACAAGCATATTTATTTGAAAGTTCCATGGGCGTATCAAATCCTAATTAAATTTGTTGTTGTTGTTGTTTTCAACCTCTTTTGATCGGGAGTCGAAAATAAAAATCTGCAAACAGTATGAAATAGAATATATGGGAATGGTATAATTATTGGTTAATTAGACAAAAATATTAATCTGTACACTTTTTATAGTTTCATGTTATAACAATATGTAAAAAACTTGACAATATTTAAAGACGCCCGAGATACTTATTCAAGTCATACAATTCAATTGTGAATGGGTTTGCAAATCATCCCCTCATTGTTTTTTAGTATTAAAGAAAAATGGAGAGATAAAAAGAGAAAATTAGCATGAATAAATATGCGATAATTGACATCGGCGGTAAACAACTCCGAGTTGAACAGGGAAGATTTCACGATGCTCGGCACTTTGCCCCAGTTCGACCCGCGTTGACGTCCAATACAAAAATATTGATAAATCGGGTCTTACTTATTCGTCACGGATCTAGCATCAATTTTGGATATCCGTGGTTGAAGGATGCAGTTGTCAAAGGCAGAATCTTACACGGTTGCTTCAAAAAAAAACTGGCGATACAAAAGATTTATTCTAAGAAGAAAACATGACGAACTTTTGGATATAGAGAAAATATGACCCGATTCGTTGTTGATTCCATCTTTTTCGGTGGTAAAAACCTAAATGAATCTTAGGTAGTTTTTTACATTGAGTCAATAGATACTTAGAAAAGTTGATGTAACAGCATAGAAGTTCATTGTTTTATAACTTATCTTTGCTCGTGATTATTTTTATCTAGTTCCTCTTATTATATCCATTCTATTGGTACGTATCAACATAGTTCTAAGTTATTTGCAAAGAAAAAAAAGACTAGATATATGGCAGTTCCTAAAAAACGAACTTCTGGATCGAAAAAGAAGATTCGCAATCACGCATGGAAAACTAGATCTGTAGGGGTTGCGTCAAGAGCCTTTTCTTTGGCCCAATCTGTTTTAACCGGTCGTTCAAGAAGTTTTTACTATATAACAGAAAAAAAAGATTCCTAGAGAAAGCTAGGGGTACTGTTTCTCCGTTATTCTTAAAAACGTATTATATCTATATCTATCTATATATAGGTAGATATAGATATAAAGTAATTGTTGTATAAAAAAACCGAAACGTAAAGAAAAGAAGTATAATACCAACCAGTTCTAGTAGATTAAGGTTAACAAAAGATCCGACTTTCCTTGTAGTATACAATACTTCAGTAAAATTTTGAAGTATTTTATTTGACAGTTTTGGCACTCGTCAGTAATGAACGATTCAATTACATTTATGACATAAGTAAGTTTGATTAATGAATACTGAAATCAATGAGCAAGGATAAAACAAATGACTCTGAAAGGGGAAAATAAGTCAAAATTACTTCTTTTTTGTTTTTTTTTTTCAAAGTTTCTCCCGCAGATTTTGGGATAACAAAACGTTTTTCACCTAAATCTAAATGCATTTGAGTTTTTCAACCGCTTGCCTGGAATATAAGCAAACCTATATTATTACTTCTTAACACACCCAGTGACTCTATCCACATTCGGAATAGCAGGATTCGAACCTGTGACCTCCATCACCCCAAGATGGCGCGCTACCAAACTGCGCCATATTCCGTTATATATGTACACAGATATACATAAATATATATATATGTCTGGCATTGTATGCTAGTGCTATTTTAATTTTATTAATTATTTGTTGAAATAATTTATTCCAAGAGAACCTTTATAATTATTGCCACTTTGACGATAATTTGTCATCCTACTCCTACACTTTCAGCAATTAGACGTTGACGTACCATCCCAAACTGATATAAAATACTTTGATACTTATATATTTATTTGTAAAAAGCCGCTATGGTGAAACAGGTAGACACGCTGCTCTTAGGAAGCAGTGCCGGAGCATCTCGGTTCGAATCCGAGTAGCGGCATTTAGGAATTTTTCAACTTTTATATCCATGTTTTTGAAACGGATATAAAAATATCTCTCAATATTTAGATAGACTTTTTTATTTTATCTATAATATAGATAAGTATTTACTCCGGTTCAGTGTACTTTTCAAATCAATGAAAATTAGTACCTAACTTCTACTTGAGTTATGAAAACGAAAATTCTATCCACCTTTGTGTTTGTACAAGAAAAAAAAAAAGAAAAATACTATTTTAGTAGTAATTGATTTGAATTTGATCAAATCAAATTCAAATAATTTACTGGTCTTCCTTCACTACGACGTATACCTATATGGAACGCGCTTTTATTCAAATCTCGTTTTTGATGCTTTTTGTTGCCACGCTGCTGAATCCGACCAATTTATTCTATGATTTTGATAAGTCAAATAAACTTAGCAAGAGGAGTATGACAATTGCTTTTCTTTGTACGACGGAATTCTCATTAATCCGCTGGTTCCAAACCAGGCATCTACCACTGAGCAATCTGTACGAGTCATCGATGTTTCCTTCATGGAGCTTTTCTTTATTATACGTAATTTCAGAAGTTAGGAATCAGAATGGGTTGTCGGGTGCAATTACAGCGCCGGGTGCTATGCTAACTCACGCTTTTGCAACTCTAGGTCTTCCTGAAGAGATGCAGCAATCCACGCCTTTAGTACCCGCTTTGCAGTCTCATCGGTCGATGACGCATGTAAGTACGATGCTATTGAGTTATGCAACCCTGTTGTGCGGATCTTTGTCGGCAATATCTCCATTGAGTATTTTTTACAGTGAGGTAAACAATTACTCCGTTTTCGATCCAAGACACAGTTACAACAGATGTAGTACTTCACCAAACAATCATAGCGGAACTGATGCACGGAGTTTTCTTCACCTACTACCCCCAAATTCAAGGAAATGTCAATTAATTAATCGATTAGATAGATGGACTTACCAAATTATAGGCTTGGGGTTCTCGTTATTAACCATTGGTATACTTTCCGGAGCGGTGTGGGCTAATGAAGCTCGGGGATCTTATCGGAGCTGGGACCCTAAAGAAACTTGGGCGCTAGTAACTCGGTTAATACACGCTATCTACCTTCATATTAGGATAACCAACAAGTGGATGGGGGAGGGGCCAGCTGTGGCAGCATCTACAGGTTTCCTTTTAGTTTGGGTTTGCTTCTTAGGAGTCAATTTGTTGGGAGTTGGATTACATAACTACGGATGGTTAATATAAAAACAACGAAATTGAAAATTACTTAATCAAATGTAAAATTTAGTTCACTGGGTTCTCGGTTTCATTGAGTAAACAAAAGAAAAATTAGTGGAAAAAAAAATAATTAAAAAAAAAGGGGGGGGGGGAACAAAAACAAACATTTAATAGATGAGCAGGAGGTAGCTGCATCCACTTGTTTGTCTGTTTTTGTTTCCTCATCCCAGCCTATTTTTATTCGTCCTATCTATTGCAAGCATAAACATTTGGAAAATGACAAGCGTATTGTATATAAGTTAAGTATTGTTGGTGCAGCTAGAATTGGCGAGCTTTTGCACCAAGTAAAAACCGAAAATCAAATAATTATAATTTTCGTATTATATTGTTTATAATAAGGTACTGTATTTGAGTTGGGTCCCCCCCCCCCCTCCTACTTCATATCTGAATACGAAAATAATATTGAGGACACTTCACTATTCCGTAGAGGTAAAATTAAATTTGGATACGAACCGATACCTAGTATTGGTAAAAAGAGACAGGTCAAGGTGAATACCTCCCTTGGACCAAAATCAATTAAATAAGGATTTGATTCATTGGACACCCTGTAGCCATAAAACATTCGGCGTAACATGGATAACAAGTAGATAGAGACTAATACTGTACCCGTTGCCTCTAGTACTGTAATTTCCGCTTTAAATAAAAATGAGTATTGCTCGCTGGTAACAACTCCCAAAAATACCAATAATTCCGATACGAAACCACTCATTCCCGGTAATGCAAGCGATGCCAACGAGAATGCGCTAAACATGGTAAATAGTTTAGGCATCGGAGTTGCTATTCCCCCCAATTCATCAAGAAAGAGAGTATACGTTCTGTCATAACAAGTACCTGCAAGAAAGAATAATGCCGCGCCAATTAATCCATGAGAAATCATTTGCAGTATGGCTCCGTTAATACCCGCGTCTGTTAAAGAACCAATTCCGATGGCTACAAAACCCATATGAGAAATTGATGAATAGGCTATCCGTCTCTTGAGATTACGCTGACTCATAGAAGCTAGAGAAGCATATATAATCTGAACTGCTCCGAGCAATATCAGCCATGATCCAAAGAAAAAATGTGCATGAATTAGTAACTCCAAATTGATTCGAATCAGTCCGTATCCTCCCATTTTTGATAATACCCCAGCTAGTAACATGCATGTGCTATAATGTGCCTCTCCATGAGTGTCTGGCAACCAAGTATGAAAGGGGAATAGCGGCAATTTCACCGCATAGGCAATTAAAAAGCCTAGATAGAGAGCAAATTCCAACGAGGTAGGGTATGATTTATTCATTAAAACCTGGATATCGAAGGAGGGTACCCCGTTTCCATAAAAACTCGTGGTTAAGGCTGCTACTAGAAGAAAGATGGAGCCGCCAGCTGTGTATGAAACAAATTTTGTGGCTGAATATAGACGCCTTTTTCCGCCCCACAAGCATAGAAGTAGATAGACTGGAATTAGTTCCAGCTCCCACATGAAGAAAAAAAGCAAGATGTCGCGAGAAACAAACAACCCAACTTGAGCGCTATACGTAACTAACATCAAAAAATAAAATAGCCGTGTATTAGAAGTGATTGGCCAAGCCGCTAAGGTCGCCAAAGTAGTTATAAATCCCGTAAGTAAAATGAGACTCATGGAAAGTCCGTCAATACCTAATCTCCAATGGAAATGAATGGAGTTTATCCAGTTGGACGTCTCTATTAACTGGATGGATTGGCAATCAAATTGGAAGTGGCTATGAAATATATAAGTAATCAGCGAGAATTCCAATAAACAAATGCCCAGGGTATACCATCGAATAATTCTGTTTCCATTACGAGGTAGAATTGGAAGCAAGAAACTGGCAAAAATTGGAAAGAGAACGATCGTTGTTAGCCGAGGTACATTACTCATCATGAATAAAAAATAATTTTTGATACGAGGGAAGCTGCGAGGTCAATTACAACGACTCATACTCGGCCTTCACAATCTTGAAGCTTCGAGTACGAGTCAAAATAACTTAATTATTCAATTTTACTGTTTAATTAACTAGCTAGTAGGCTAGACCCATACTGCGGGTGGTTTCAGCCCCTAGGTAGACGCGTACACTCAAAAAATCTGTTGGACAAGCAGATTCGCATCTTTTACAACCCACGCAATCTTCTGTTCTAGGAGCAGAGGCTATTTGATTTGCCTTGCACCCATCCCAGGGTATCATTTCTAACACATCCGTGGGACATGCCCTTACGCACTGGGTACAACCGATACACGTGTCATATATTTTCACTGAATGTGCCATTGAGTTTACTTACTCCTATTGAATTCATAGAATTTTATCTTTTTAATAAAGAAGTTGAGGTAAATTTTCCTTCCTTGTCCCTTACACGAATACGTATTTTTATAACCAAGTGAAATATCTCTATTTATTTTCAAAGTTATCCGATCGGATACCAATTTTTTTTCCGAAAACTCGTCCCCTATTTTTCAAAAGAATAAGTTAACTACTTTTAAAATACGATGTAGAGGAAGGTATCAATACAATTTGGCAGATGGGTATACTCTAGTTAAAAAAAAAAATTGGTTAAATTGATAAAATCAATTTATGTACTTATCAATCACCATTTTAACAAATTAAACTGATCGATACGAGTAGATCTCCTATTTCGCTGAAGAGAAAGGGCAGTGGCTAACCCAGTGGCGGCCTCGGCAGCCGCAACGGCTATCACGAATATTGTAAATATCTCCCCCCCCGCTTGCTTATTGTTAAAAAAATTTGAAAATGTAATAAAATTTAAATTAACCGCATTAAAAATTGACTCCAGACTCATAAGTGCCCTAACCATATTTTTACTCGTAATTAAACCGAGAAATCCGACACACAGGAGGTAAGCACCTAGAATTAGTCCGTTTTCAAACATGAATTATTAGAGTCCTCCTAAAAAATATTGGTAAGTCAATTTTTTTTTTCGAAACTTTTTTACCCCACTTTTATTTGAGGGAGTTAGAATTAATTAGAAAAATGAAGAATTATTATGAGATGATGAAAAAGATGACTTCTTGTCAGTTTTATTTGTGTCTTCGTCACGCGCTGGGTTAATTGCTCCCACCAAAGCAACTAAAAGAAGTATTGAAAGAAGCTCAAACGGAACTAAGAACTCACTCAGTGATTTATAACCAAGTTGATGGACGTCAATCCTGGGTGTGTTTGACAAAAGAATCTCCGATTGATTGATGAGATTTATATCAAACCATTTTGTATTATGAATCGTATTAACCAATACCAAAAAGAGGGCTGCACAAGCTCCTAAGACGGTAAAGTACCCCACGCCCCGAGTGGTGGAGTCAAATCGCGTTGGTTTGTCGGTAACCATTACAGCAGACACAATTAACACATTTATAGCTCCTACATAAACAAGCAATTGTGCGGCAGCTACGGAATCAGCATTCGATACGAAGTATGATAAGGATATACGGGTAAAAACCGACCCCGAAGAAAAAGCAGAATGAGCCACATTAGCAAATGATACTGTGCCCAAACTTCCTAGTGAAATACCTGATTCTATTATTAACAAAATACATTCATGAATTAATTCAGATAGATTCGTTGGACACAACTACTTGAATATTTTATGAAATTTCTACCTCTACTTCATATTCGTTCTTTTTCTTTTTTGTTATGAATAACCAAATGAATCAATTGACCTTTCAGAAAATCCAAATAATTTACAGGTGACTAATTAGGTATTAAGTTTTTCACCCTAAAATGTTTTGGATAACTAATTTACTGAAGTCGAAACCACTTTAATTGAAACATCTTGGGATATAGAAAGAGGTAGACGCCCCAAAGCCGTTTGGTCGTGATTTAGTTCATGACGATCATAACTAGAAAGTTCATACTCTTCAGTCATTGACAAGCAATTAGTTGGGCAGTACTCAACACAGTTTCCGCAAAAGATGCAAACGCCAAAATCGATGCTATAGTTCTTTAACCGTTTTTTCTTGATGTCCTTCATCAAGATCCAATCTACGACCGGCAAATTGATCGGACATACTCGGACACGTACTTCGCAAGCAATACACTTGTCAAATTCAAAATGGATGCGTCCACGAAATCGTTCGGATGATAAAATTTTTTCATACGGATATTGGACAGTTATGGGTGAACGATTTGAATGATCTAAAGTAACCGCGGAGCCTTGACCTATGTATTTCGCGGCTTCTACGGCTTGTTGCCCATAACTTCGAAATTCAATTAGTGTGGAAAACATAGAATAGATGAACCCAACTTGCTACTTGTTTCTAGTACAGATAAACTTATATGTACAGGAAAAGAAACAAATATGCTGTTTGTTTCTTTTCTTTTTTAGATTAAACAGATTTGACTTGAACTGAAACTGGAGTAAAGGAGGTTAGTTTACTAACAGAAGTTGAAACGAGGCTGTCAGCAACAAATTTCCTAAAGCAATAGGCAAAAGAAATTTCCATCCAAGATCTAGTAATTGATCTATTCTCACTCTAGGTAAAGTCCATCTTGTTAAGATAGAAATAAATATAAATAAATAAGACTTGGATAGTGTAGTGACGATACCCACCCCTGGCCCCAACACATTGAAAGACTCACTGCTAGAATTTGAAAACGAAAAATCTCGTCCAATGTTTTCAAAGAAAGGAATTGAGGAATCCCATCCACCCAAATATAAAATTGTTACAAATGGTGAGGAAGCCAATAGATTTGAGTGAGAACCAACATAAAATAGACCAAATTTTATTCCCGAATATTCGGTTTGATAACCTGCTACCAGTTCTTCCTCTGCTTCCGGCAGATCAAATGGAAGTCTCTCACATTCTGCTAGTGACGAAATAAAAAATGCTATGAATCCTATGGGCTGACGCCACAGATTCCATCCAAAAAAACCATATTTAGACTGTGTTTTGACTATATCAACCGTACTCAAGCTACCAGATAAGAGTAGTCGACGGTGACCTCCGCCTCTAATTCAAAACCGTACGTGAAATTATGATTTCATACGGCTCCTCATCAATTTTAGAGAGGGGAATTAATGACGCGTGGTCATCATCTCTAGCTAAGATGAAAATAGCCAACTCAAATTAATGGGATTCCGTTTGCCACGACAAGATAATTGCTTCTGAATCTATCTCAACCTCATTTATTTATTTTTGTAAATCATGACCTATTGGAAAACTTCTCAAGTTCAACATATATATATATATATTTGTCATCTCTAAATATAAAAAACAATGAAATTGATTTTAGTTTTATCTGAAGATAAAAAGAAAAATAAGATCAACTAGTTCGGCAATGTGCCTGTTGTAGCAATCTCCAGGCTAAAACTAAAAAAGTTCATACTTGATTTTTTGATCACCAAAAATGTCATGGGGGTTACTTCGTTCCAAACGGTTATCGTCGCAGTGAACAGGACTATACTCGAGACTGAAATATGTTGGATGCACTACTCAGCCATCCCTACCGAGACTGAGTCTATTTCATGCGCGGAAACACTAAGAAAAGCAGGTAAACATTTTCAAAATTCAACTCTTTAAATATCTTAGTGCTCTCGTCGTCCCTCCTTATTATTACAATCCTCTCTGTTTAACAAATCTCTTGCGCATATTGGTGTTTCTTACTGTTCGCTTTCAGCTAATCCTAAGAGAAAGTTTAAAACAAATACCTGTTCCCGCGTCAAGCCTGGCTGGAGCCTAGACTTGGGGTAAGGCGGCGTTCAACTCACCGCTCGGATATGCTTCTACGCCCATACATGGGGTGTGGGGTTTGGACCCGTAACTGCGAAAACGCCGTTTGATCTCACCCAACTAACTATTTGGTTTATTACTTAATAATATTTTTCTACTATTTACTACTTAATAATAACTAGTAAGTTTTCATTTATTACTGATGCTTAGCGAATCGCACGTAGGGATACAGATGATATACACAAAGCCAGGGGTATCTCGTAACTTATAGATTGGGCAGCAGCCCTTAGACCACCTAAAAAAGAGTATTTATTATTTGAGGCGTACCCCGCAATAAGAAGACCCAAAGGTACGATGCTTGAAACAGCGACCCAGAAAAAAGCGCCTATACCCAGATCAGATAAAACAATATCTTGGTCAAAGGGTATTACCAAGTAACTTATTAAGACTGGTGTGACTACAACGGCTGGTCCAATCATAAATAACCAAGCATCACCTTTGGATGGAATGATGTCTTCTTTTAATAGAAGTTTGATTCCATCCGCCAAAGATTGGGCAATTCCCAACGGACCCGCATATTCCGGTCCAGTCCGTTGTTGTACCCCCGCAGACACCTTTCGCTCGAGCCACACGATTACTAGTACTCCTGTCGTGACTCCCGTAACTAAAATGAGAGTATAAACTAGAATCCAAATTGATTCAAGGGAAGTTGTTGCAAACTCCAACTCATTAAATAGTTGAACTAATTGTTTTGTGTAAATTTCGATATGAGTTGCCATTTCAGCGATCAACCTCTCCCATAATAATGTCTATACTACCTAATATTGTCGTAATATCCGCGAGCTTCATTCCGTTTATCAATTGAGGAAGAACCTGCAAATTTATAAAACCAGGCGGCCGAATCCTCCATCTCCAGGGAAAAACACTGTCATCTCCAACTAAAAAGATTCCTAATTCTCCCTTGGGAGCTTCTACTCTCACGTAATGCTCTTGTTTAGGTAATTTAAAAGTGGGAGAAGATTTCTTGCCAACGAACTGGTAATTGAAACCACCCCAGTCTATTTCTTTTTTCTGTTGGACCAGACGCCGGCCCTCCAGGTTTTCATACGGACCTCCTGGAAGAAGTTTCAGCGCCTGTTGAATGATATTGATTGATTCCTTCATTTCATCAATTCGCACCAAATAACGAGCTAAGGAGTCTCCCTCTTCTTGCCATTTAATCTGCCAATCCAGGTTGTCATAACATTCGTAGTGGTCGACTTTGCGAAGATCCCATTGAACTCCCGAGGCTCGTAATACAGGTCCGGATAAACCCCAACTGATAGCGTCTTGTCTGCTGATGAAGCCTACCCCTGTTACCCGCTTTAAAAAAATAGGATTCCTTGTAATTAGCCGTTCATATTCATGAATTTTTGGTAGACAATAATGACAAAAGTCTAAACACTTGTCTACCCACCCATAAGGCAGATCTGCGGCAACTCCCCCTATGCGGAAGTAGTTATGCATCATTCGCATACCGGTAACGGCCTCGAACAAGTCATAAATCATTTCCCTTTCTCGAAATATATAAAAAAATGGAGTTTGTGCACCAATATCTGCCAGGAATGGCCCAAGCCATAGCAAATGCGAAGCTATTCGGCTCAATTCGAGCATGATTACGCGTATATAGCTAGCTCTTCCGGGTATTTGAATATTTGCCAATTTCTCTGGCGCATTGACCGTTACTGCTTCGGTAAACGTGGTGGCCAAATAATCCCATCTTGTTACGTACGGAAGGTATTGCAAAATCGTCCTGTTCTCAGCAATTTTCTCCATTCCTCGATGCAGATATCCCAATATTGGTTCGCAATCAACAACATTTTCGCCATCTAAGGTAACAACAAGCCGAAGAACACCATGCATAGATGGATGATGAGGGCCCATGCTTACTGTAACTGGATCCAATTCTTTAAGATGCATACTCGTGAATTACTTCCTTTCCAGTAAATATCACAAGATCTAGCTTCGCCGGAAGAAGCCGTGCCAACTATGACACGTTGAAATATCAAACCTTTACTCAAAATTTAACGCTCTTTAAACTTCGAATACCCAAACTTTTCACAATTTTGGCGTATAGAGCTGTATTCTCATCGGATAAATAAGCTAAAAGACGCCTACGTTTACCGAGTAATTTTCGCAAACCTCTTTGAGATGAGTAGTCTTTGGAGTGTAATTCCAGGTGGGAAGTAAGCTTTAAAATCTGATGAGTCAAATAATAAATTTGGGAAGCGGTGAACCCAGTACCTTGTTTCCCACCGACTAGCTGCGTGTCAACAGATTTATATTTATCCGTAGTAATAATGATGATAATTACGATTACTTGCTCTGTCTCAAATCGATTATAAGCTGTTTAGTCAGCAGTTGCAGCAATAGCGCCTTGGACGAAAACGAAGTCCGATTTTTTTACGTGTGATGCAGTACCGCATCAAGTAGGTATGAGTCTCTATGGCTCATCCACGAACAGTCACAGCTCTTATAATGATTCACACAATATATATATATATATATGGTGTAATTAATTGGAAATACCTCCGTTTTGGTAATTCCAATTAATTACACATCTGTTGAAATCTTCGTTTTGTATCTCATAAAACCCTTTACTCTAGTTAATTCCGATTAATGGGATACATGCGAATTTTAAGTATCGTGAATCGGCTCCCAGTAGTAATGTTGAAGCAGAATCTACCAATGCAGGCTAATTCCTCTAGACGGTGGCTGGGCCACAGAAATCGTTTAACTTTTTGAACTTCCCTTAGCTCCGAAGGATTAGACTCTTTGCTACCACGGGTCTGTTCAATTTTCGATATGGGATCAAAGTTGGAATCAAAATAGCGTGCTCCCGGTTTTGTAGACCTCGACATTAGCAGAGATCGAAGGAATCGAAATTCCCGTCGACGTCGTGGAAGTAGGAGATCTCCAATGTTATAAATGTGAGATCTCTTTTTGTTTACTTCTGTGGCTATAAGTGACAATTTTAAGACATAAGTATCACTATATATTTTTCTGTATAATCGTTTCTTGACTCTGTTTTTCAACCTAGACTTGAATTTTAACAAGGGATTAATTATTTTGTATACCAAATTTTGGTCGTCAAATAATATTGGTAAACGGTGAGCCGAAAGGATAGACAAGTCATAGAAAAGACCAAGTTTCGTTCTTGCATTGAAATATAGGTCTAACAGCTCCGAATCTACACTGGTATTTGCACAAAGTGCGACGAGATCGCGGTCATCTCCTAACATTCTTGCGAGAGCTGTTAGGCTTCTCAAATTTTCTAGTTTCACTTCAGACTTCCATTTCCACCGAAAAAGGTAGTCTGCATCTTCTCTTTCATCTAGCATTATTTCGTACAGTTCATCAGATACTTTTTGGAATCTGCGACTTATATCTAATACTATGCCATATATAGTATTATCCCTCAAAATAGGATCTCCTGACCTTTTTATTTTCTTTTTAAAAAGGCTTTTTGCTCTTGCAAAATCTGTAACTAGCCACGGTATCAAATCAAACTTAGAGTTGAATTTGATCGCTGAACCGAAAGTGCGGGAGTCGGAAAATCTGTTAATCCCCCTCCCCCTTACTTTAGTCATTTTTGAAATACGACTTTCGCAGTAAAATCTTTGTGCGGCAGCATCTTGTCGGATGGAAAACTTTTGTATATCTCCATTTCGTACAAAATCAACGAGACCTTGTAATAGATATCTACGTTTGCGGAGCCTAGTGAGATTTCTAATTCGATCCCTAAGTGAGGGGTTTTTGATATATATAGAATAATTGTGTGACTCACCTTGAAGGGCGTGATATTCTTGTTCATTTGCAGTTTTTTTTTCGATATCGCTGAGTTCGTTTAAGCAATCAGAACTATTTCTCCATCTGTAGGGTGCTATGTCGCGCCACACTGTTACTGGCAAGTTGTATTCAGAAAAGCAATCCAACCATTTATTCCAATTACTAGCGTTTAGATCAGATAACTTCTTCAAAAACCCCCATTCTTCTATGCACTTCAAAATCTGTTCACTGAACAATTTCTTTGCAATTTTACTAGTCGCCTTATCAAACGAGATATCTGTGCAATTACTTATTTCAGTTGAGCTTGAAGTAATTGAGTCGTATCTAATTGAAAGCTTGGAGGAATTTACCGAATAAGCTGAAGATTGCTCAAACTGGTAAGGGGTAATTTTATCACTTTGGCCCCCGTCGCTTTTAACTTGTTCCCCCCGACTGCTCCTACTACCAGTCGCCAATAAATTCAGGTTTAAGTTTTTTTTCACGCCGAGATCCCAAATACTGTTATAGAGATAAGCTTGAGGTAACCATTGATTTTTACCAAATCGTGACAATCTACTTTTTGATTTAGAAAAAACTAAATCTGTTTCCTTAATAGTACTATTAATTACTTCTATTAGTTGCGCGTGCGATGCAACGAGTTCATTAAAGTAATAACATAAATATCTGTTAACTTTTAGATACGATATTGATGTAACCAAAAGGGATTTCTCGATTGTTTCTGCAATGAGTATATGTAACTTCAAGGTCATTTCTTTAAAACTTTTTAATTCTTCCTCATCGAATTTTATAAAGTTGGTGAGGTCTGTATCTTTCAACGTGTAATTTAAAGCCAATTCATCCACTTGAGTTGTTTCAGTGTCCGGCTGATCTAGATCAACTCCCCTATTTAACAGATTTGGTAATCCGGTTACATAATTACTTGCTAAGAATTTATTACTAATGGATGTTTGACTAACTAATTGCTTATTAATATCATTAGCTCGTTGCATTTCCTCGCCGACATCAAAGGATACCCCATTTTTTTCTCTGTCAAAATTTAAATTCAATTCTACTATTTTATTGGTATCGCTGGTAGATACAGGACGTCTCCGAGTATTAGAAGTTGATACGGAGTCAGCTGAGACTCCTCCGGCCTTGAAAAAAAGGTTGAACTCCTTCAATAAAATTAGACTTGGTTTCAACATTTTTTCCAAGTTGAATTTGGAATCAAGAAAACGGTAGGCTTGCTTGGTTCCTAGTGAAAACCCTTCCCTGCAAGTTCGAATCAATTCCTTTCTCACAGGCCTCCAGAATGAAGGTTGTTTTTGGATGCTTCCAAAAGGTATATCTGTCTGATACCCTAAAGCAGTTAAATAAGTAAATCTAGGCCTCTTTTGTCTCAACCTATGTTTAGTTTTTGATTTTTGATCCTCAATAGAGTCAGCTTGTATATATTTCTGCCGAGTAGTCAGTCGTTTTTTCTTCCCACTGGAGTGCCAGGGCTTCAGCTGAAACGGATATACAATCTTTATTTGTATACCTTCTCTCAACCAGCGGGGAGGAAGTTGATCCTGGGAGAACTCCTCACCATCAAACGTGCAATTAATGTGAATTTCCTTCTTCCATTTTGTCCAGTCTTTATTCCATTCGGAGTTTTGCCGAAGCAATATACGGCCAATAGTTTTGAAAACTATAAGTACAGGTAGCTTTATAAACTTTCGAAATTTTGATTGAAAAACCAGCATGTAGCCCCTTCCATTATGAATGGGACCTATGTCTGATCTAGCTGCTACAGCTGAACGAGCAAGTTTCGACTGACTTAAAGTTTTTTTCGTTAATGAGGAAGTAGTTAATTGCTGTCCAAATTGGTAATCTGTGATCTTTTTCGAGCCAGTAAACGATTTTTTGGTATTCGAACCCGTCAACTTCTCAACGGGTAATTGAAATGAGATAGGTATCTCCATTAATCTAATGAAAAAAGCCGAACGCACTTTTTCTTGAAGTGCTTTCCATAGCAATGTCTTTCGTCTCCTGGACCGCATGGATCCCTTCAAGAATTTTCGACGGAAGTCAGATATTCTTGCATATCGTTTCACTAATTTCGTTGATCTAGGTTTTCCCTTTGCGAAGGTGAAGCCAACATTCCGTAATTTTCTGTGACGGATATCGCCATCTGCTCCCGGAAAATCAAACTCGGTATCGAAATATTGTTCGTTATTCCGAGCCAGATTTGCACTCAGATCATCAATTTTGTGCAGTGTGCGCGCCCTTTTCTTTTGGTTTGAGGGGCGTTTCCGGCCGCTTACCAAAAATCTATTTGATAGAAAAATTCGATCAAATTTGTAGCAATTCTCTTCTTCTTTTATATAAGTCAAAAATAATGCTCGATCCTCGGGATCTAAGTTCATTATTTCTTCCCAAGTAACAACGGGCCCGGACGGAGATTTTACCTTCCTGAGAATTTTTTGCACATCATAATCATACGAAACTCGGTTTTTGAACATGAATTGAAACATACGTCGAGCTTTTGCTGGCAAAGTTTCCCACGGTAGAGGATTCCTGCTTCCTCGCCTCAATCTCCCATTATTCAAAGAAATCCGATCCTCGATTAAATTCTTTTTAGTTATAGCGGTATCTCTCCCCCTTCTACTTTTTTCCCTTGTCTCTAACTCAGTCCAATCCCATCTGGTGAAATCCAATTCATCTCCTGTTAAAAATGTTTGTGGGACCGGAATCCGCACACGTAAATTACTAATGAAAGGGTCGTAGACGTGAGGTACTCTCCCCTCACTCCCACTTATCAATCGAGTTTTTCTTTCCATCGCTTTCGAAAAGAGAGACCCAGTATCCAATAATTTGACTCGATCTATTAATTCTTTCTGAAAAAATTTATTTTTTACTAATTTATGTAAAATCCAGCCTCGATATGAGAAATAGGTCCCCGCAAACTTATGGGACCCCATTAGAGATTTCTCCAATCATTTTTCAAAAATTGACAAACTGGGCAACGCTGCAATGCATAATCTCTGTTTCCCATCAGTTAAACACTTCTTGAAGAAATACGTAGATGTTTTATCTTTGTAAAAGCTGCTATTTAAATCGAATCGGCTATTTTTTATGAATCGATTACCTCGATTCCCTCTGGAGGGATCGAAGAAAGAGGTAGGCCACGGTTTGAAAAACCACCACAAAAAATCTGGGTATTCAGCAATGTCCCAAAAAGACGTTTCTTTATCATGGGATTCATTCATGAACTTTATGGTCCAAAAAGACACCGGAGCTCTACCAAGATAAATCAATGCATTTAATACAAAAACAATACTAAAAGTTGTATAGATAGCACGTTTTACCAATAAATATATTATTGGTGAATCTTTTTTCACGCGAATCAAAAGTAATTTGGACAAGTAGCTGAACACTATGTGACCACTTAACCAACCTAAAAAACTAGTTATTACAAATATTGAGTTATTGCTGTAACGAAAAAAAAGCAGGTGGGTTAGTCTTGTCAACACAGGATTCGGCAGTAGAATAGGATTTAGAATTTGAAACAAGAAACTATTGAAAAAGAAACTAACTACTCGCAAATCGCGCAATGAGGTGACGGGCCGCAAAATCTCATAATTAGGTAAGTCGTTAATTGTCAGACAAAATACAACCATGTAAGGTATTATAACGATGCTTAGTAGATGTGGTTTTAATAGCAATATATAGATCGGTGAACAATATATTGATATTGCAGTTACTAGCTGCGCCAGCATCAAACCACTCAAAGACGCAAGGCCACCCATATTTCCCCCCAAGAGAAAGGATCTGATACATAAGATTTGGGGAGGTCCAACAGGTAGTGTAGCAAGTAAACCATAGTATAGGCCAAATAGTATATAAGTACTCATTGATTTCAGCCCAGTTAGTGACAAAATATTCAATATATTTATATTCGTTGTAGTATTTTTGATGTACGGAATTGTTTGTTGTCCCACTTGTTTTCAAGTCTTCGCGCTTTTCCCTTTTCATTTAGATCTCTCAGGGGGTATCCCCATCTCAATATCCACTCTTCCGATTTTTATATCAATACCACTTACATTATACACACGAATATAAAATAAGACAAATGATTTTGTAAAATCAGTTACAGATTTGGACTGCAAACTTGACCAAATAGTTTTTTTTTCTATTCTTAATCATAAAAAAAAAAACTAATAAAATAAACAATTTTTTTGATTAAGAACTTTTATCGATGACTATATATATAACTCTTCGTGACGATTAATTACTAATTTTTAACAATGTTTGGATAACAGCTTAATTAGACATCTACTGTCTGTCTCGATAAGCTGTGCCAGCCTAATATAGAGTCACTTCTACGTCGCAATGGACGAGTAACTAGCTCGAGAACGTCTCTCGCATTAACGGATCCATGAATTTGCGCAAATGTGAATTCGACCGACCATTTGGTATCTATATCTCTAGCCTCTAAGGGATTAGCGTGGGCCATTCCCGTAATAGCCAAGTCAGGTTTTAGCTCATGCATACGCTGCACCTGACTATAGTTGTCAGGTTTCTCAACAATCCGGGGCATGGGCTTCTGCATCTTCTCACAAGTATGTTGCAAAAGCAATAGTTCAGCAGCTTGATATCGCCTATCCATATAGGGAATACCTACTTCGTAAACAACCATCCCGCATCGAATTAAAAATCTTGCTAGAGAAATTTCCAATAGATTATCTCCCATGAAAAAGATGGATTTACCAGTTATTGTTTCAAGGTAATCACTAAGATTTTTCCATATCTGATTCTCTCTTTCTTTGAGGCCTTCTGGTTTTACATTAAATACTGAACATATTTTTTCGATCCAAGCGCGTGTTCCATCAGGACCGATAGGAAAAGGTGCCCCGATCAACTGGCATTTCCTCCGACGCATTAGTGTTGTCGCTGTTCGGCTCAAAAAAGGGTTTACTCCGCAGACGTAGACGCCTTCCCCCAAAGCAGGAAGTTCGGTGTATGTTTGCGAGGGTAACCAACCCGACACAGAAATAGACTGACGCCTCGATTCCAAATTCAATTGAGAAGCTACATTCGAAGGCAGAGATCCAAAAAGTACTAAATTAAATCTATTTGAATTATTCTTTTCGTCAAAAAATTTCTTTTTTGAAGCAACGTCAACCATAACATGCTTAGTCACTTCTTTATGTTGGTCTGTGGTATGACGACTATATTCTGGACATCGATGTGTCATAGCAGCCAATACAGTATCTTCCCCCTGCGTGGAAGCGTAGTCTAACCCATTTGCCCGTGCGACCACAATTGGTATTCCAAGCTGCTTTTCCAATTTGGGTGCTATGCCCTCCAAATCCATTTTTATTATCTCTGTGGTACAGGTGCCGATCCAAATAATAACACTGGGGTTCCTATCGTTTTTTATTCGCAAACAAATTCTTTCTAGTTCCTTTTGATCATTTAACTGAGCTGAAATGTCTCCCTCTTCTGATTCTGCCATTGCGTAACGAGGTTCTGCAAAAATCATGACTCCAAGAGCATTCTGCAAAAAGTAACCACGAGTTTTTGTACCTACTACTAAGAAAAAACTATCTTCAATTTTTTGGTATAACCAAGCTACACAACTAATGGGGCAGAAAGTGTGATAATTACCAGTTTCGCACTCAAAAGTAGGAATCTCAAGAGGAGTCTTCATGAAAGTGTTTCCTTACAGAGGTTTAGATGTATATATGTTTACACGCGAAGACGCAGCCTCTTTAGTATCAAATAATCGTAAAACCGAGCGGAGTATCTTGTTGATCATGCAGAGTATCTTGCTGGTCATTTCGAGTGTTTCCTTTCTTTTCCGAATTGGGGTTTAAATAGAAGTCGGAAAGTAAGCTAAATAATTCCCTATCTGGAATTTCTCGTGGTACGATTCCCTCTGGCTTAGATAGAGTCTAATCTGCTATATTTAAATAGAAATCACAAACAAAATTCAGATTTGGTTGGCATTCAGCCATTTCAAATAAAGTTTTTCCCTTTACCCTAGAAACACGAATATCTTCGACTAGAGGTAATACCTCGAGTACAGGCATGGGACAAGCTTCTACGTATTTATTAATTAAGTCTCTTTCAGATGTTCGGTTTCCCACTAAACCGGCTAGCCGTAGGGGATGGGTATGCGCCTTTTCCCTGACCGATGCCGCAATGCAATTTGCTGCGAAAGGGGCGTCGAATCCATTATCCGTTATAATAATACAGTAATCCGCATAATTAAGTGGAGCAGCAAAGCCCCCGCAAACTACATCTCCTAAAACATCAAATAAAATAATGTCGTATTCATAAAAGGCGTTTGATTCCTTCAATGGCTTTACCGTTTCTCCCACGACATATCCCCCGCAGCCCGCCCCGGCGGGGGGTCCGCCGGCTTCGACGCGATCTACCCCACCATAACCCCTATGAATTACATCTTCGGGCCACACATCTTCGTAATGATAATCTTTCGATTGCAAGGTATCTATAATTGTAGGTATTAAGAATCCCGTGAGAGTGAAAGTACTATCATGTTTGGGATCACATCCAATTTGAAGTATCCGTTTTCCCCGTCTAGCTAAAGCTATTGATATGTTGCAGCTAGTTGTTGATTTCCCAATTCCGCCCTTGCCGTAAACTGCTACTTTCGTTTCACGAAGCTCCAATTCGTGTTCATTTCTCCCGACTATTGTTCATCTTCCCCATCTCTATCTCTCCCCTTTTTGCTCTTTTTATTCCTCAAAGATATTACTTCTTTTTATCAGGTAGGAGAATCCTGCGGCTATTCTACTATGCTTCTTCGAGGGGGGGAATAGAAAGTACTAATTGGTGATTGATCGATACAGATCGTGGGGGCTTGTGGGGTTGATCTCGACCTCGATCGATTGACCCCCCCCCCCTCTCCCATGATTCGGGGACCCTTCCATTCAAATGGGATTGCTATCGCCGCCGCCTCCTCCTATAATGGGAGTTAGAATGTACGCGAAGTTTACTTCACAAAATGTCGAAGAAAGCTTAACGTATTAGAGATTTAGAAGCGGTTCAAAGAACAAAGCAAAGGTCTTTGAGTGTGTATGAGACTGAATCCCCTACCACTTTCCTCGGTAGCTCAGCGGTAGAGCGGTCGGCTGTTAACCGATTGGTCGTAGGTTCGAATCCTACCCGGGGAGATTTGTTCGAATCTACGTCAATAATTCCTAGTAATTGGATAGTTGTGTTTACTACATATGCCAAATCAAATGGCGTTGGACCATGACCCACCAACCAGTGAATGATTCACTATCGTGCTTATTTCCAGCTCTAAAAATTGAAGAGAAAAAGATTTGTGCGTCCTTACCCCCCCCCCCCCCTTGAATACCCCCAAGGCAAGGACCCTGCCTATTCAAAGGTCGTTTTTGGGGGCCCCCGCTTCAATTCCGGTGTATTGAGCGATTGGAATGAGCGAATGAATAAGTCATTTGGGGAGGGGAGTAAATCCACAATTTTATGAAATAAAGGATCTATTCCAAGCGTGATGTTAAAAAGCTATTTTGCAAAATCCCTACGGAATAAGCTATTGCTCCCTCTCAATCTGCTTTCTAAGCAGAAAGACTCATAAAAGACTCATATAAGAAATGGTCTTCAGTATCTTAACCATTTAAGATGTTGCGATAAAATGATTTGTATCAGTAAAAGGAAAATATAGACTTTCCTTTTACTGATTTGGCTTCTAATTATATTGCTAGAGATCTAGACAGAATGAGGGGTATCTAAGATTTGTTCTATGAACTTTCATGGAAAAATTGTTTCGTCACTCGATCCGGTGACGCCCCACCAAACCAGAACGGATTGAATAGATATTAATAAATTTCAAGCAACATATTATAGATAAGAAAATCCTGAAATGGGCAGCGGTTTCGCCTCATCCATTTGTTTCTATGAACCAGAAGCCTAAACCGAATAAATCGCTCTGGGAAATCTTCTACTACCATGTAGGAATCAAAGCGAGCGGGGCTAAATATCTGCGGATATTGCAGATGTATATCCATAGAGGAAGTTTCTTTGACGTATTCGAAATCTCGCTCCTCTTCATCCACAGGGAGATTATTCCACTGCTTAATAGATGAGTCAGGTTTCAATTTCGGATTATCTTCACGATAGAGAAAGAAATTTTTAATTTTTTTATTTGACATTTTGTTAAGGTGCTGCTTTCTCATGCCATAAATGGTGTAAAGCCTCCGCGCCACTTCTTTCGTCGGCAACAAGCTGCGACGCGATGAAGGAATGTTAGCATCTGGCTGGAACAGAAGCATGGGGTCCCAGATGAAGCGCCCCCCGAAGAGTCGAGTCGTTTCATCGAATCGATTACAGTGTGTTTCATATTCATTAGATGAGTCGCCGGATATTCCCAATTCGAGAAATTGCTCGCGTAACAACATGTTATCCAACCGGTTTTCCAATCTTTTAATATCTTGATCTGGCACATTAGTCCCAGATTTTTCAAAATTGAATAGATATCCGCTTTTCCTACACCATTTACTTTTGTCACCCTTAATCTTATTGAATTCAAAATCTTGTTGGGGTATATAATTCTGATTTTGGTAAAGGAGAATTAAATTATACAAATGATTGGGTTCAGATAATACCCTCATCAATTCGTAAGCCCCGCTTCGCAGGAAACGGAGACGCCAAGCCTTATGGGACCAAGTGATCTCACGCGACACTTCCGTCGGACTTGAGTTTATTAGTTCGGGTGACTGTTGCAGTTCGAAGTCGGTTAGACTGCTAAATCCCTTCTTTCTCATAAATTTAGAAGAAAGACTTGTAGAGGCTACACCTGAACAATAATTGGGTTTAGCGATAGAAACGGAAAAGGAAAGACTGTTACCGTGTTGACTTTCGTCTTTACAAATATCTGAACGTGAGAATTTAGTCGAGAGGTTTTCTAGTACACCACAAGCTAGGTTCAGGTCATTCTCTACAAGTTTGTCAATAACAATGAAATTCTCCTTCTTTCTCATATCCATTTGGATCGAATTGCGAGCTACTAATCCAGCTAGTATCCCTAGGATATGCGAAAATAGAGTGAATTCAGTAAATGTTGACTTGGTTATTGAAGGTTCCACATACCAGTTAGACAAATAATAAAATCGCATTTTTAACGCGTTACGACCAAAATATGTATTTGTGAGATAAGTATCTATCAAACTATTCTTTGAAGTAGCTTCCGCTATCTCGTAAGAAGAGATTTCCCATTCAGAACCGGATTCTATCCCATTGCCCATATCACTAGCAGTCGAATGTTGTCTATGCAAAGCTAATTCAATTGCGTCGCTACATAGAATCTTACTTCTTTTGGAAGTACCTATCAATAACGCCTCATTAGCAAGAAGGAATAAATCTCGTTTACTATAACCCGTAGTTCCAGACCCAATACCTTCAATAAGAGGAAGAGGCGGATTAGCCTCCATTTCGCACCCTTTGATACGTAATAGAATAGATAATTCTCTATGACGTTGATACCCGTTGGATTTTCGAAAATTTATTAATTAGTTTAACCGGTTCGGAGCTATTGGAGCTGGATCTATCCTCGCAGGTACGTGAGTCGTAGCGATAACAACATTCCTGCGGATGTTGGAATTGCTGCGCCTGTCACCAATACTTTTCAATATTTGGCAAAGTAAGAATTTGGGATCAGCTTCTAGCTTATGATACGAACGATGAATATTCAATTCATGAATATCTTGAATCCATAGTATACAAGGAGACATCTCTTTCGCCATTTCAAAAACGAAATTTAATCGGTGTACGCTTTCTTTCGAGATGAAATTTCCACGTGCATTATTAAAAAAGGATCGGTTGTATATCAGCTTCTTCATTGGTAGTTTCACCACTGGAAAGTAGGAATCGAATGCTACATCTCTAATAATGGAAGATCGGCCAGTTTCTATGGGTCCTACTAGCAAAATTCCTTTAGATGGTAATAATCCCGATTGGAGTGAGATAGGTATGTCATGACATGGCATATTTAGTAGACTGCCTCTTCGTCTCGTTGTTACTGAAAATAGAATATTTCTCTCGAGGGCGGAAAAAGCCCACTTCTCCGCAGGATCCAACTTACGTATCCTGTGACTCAATAGATCATTTTGCCAGAATTGAAGTAGGTATGCCAAAACATTAGATCTTTCTTGTGGATAAGGTTCATGAGAAATCTCGTTGCTCAATAAATCATAGTTGGAATTCAATTTCGACACATACCTATAAAGAATTTTATTCGTCACTAAATGTTGAGTCAGTAGTTCTTTCTTACTATCTAGGATATCGGAGCTTTCTTTATGAAACATCCATGAATCGAGTTCATTTTTCACAAAGAAGAAAAAGATTATATTATTTATATAATTTAAGAATCTATTCAAAGAATAGATTAGTAGATCTCTCGTTGCCATTTAGCTTGTCGAAGGGGAATACATTACCTCTTTCAAATAGGATCCACGCGTTGGGTCTGTTAAATATTCAATAGTATTGAAACGTTTCCATAAATGAAAGGAATTGAAACCCGAAACGGCAGACAAAGGGTGTTTGAATAATACAAGAACAATTAATACTGAAAGAATAAAGTAATAGAAGATAAACCTATTGGAAAATTGAGATACTGACCATCCTCCCAAATGTAAAATCTCCGCTTCATCAGGATTTTCTTCGAAAATAAGAAGATTTATCTCGGATACTATAGTATTGATAGAATCGTTGTCAAATCTCAATCCTAGGCTTTGCAGTCTTTGGAATAAATAGGCTTTCGCGCCATCTACCACATCCTCAGCAATTCTTTTATAAATTCTCGGAAAATGATGATTTGAGTCATAACTTATTTTAAGTACTATTTCTGGATATGTTTCTCTAATCAGATCGTAGAAGTATCTCCACCAGGTGGGGGTAAAAAACCAAGATATATAATCTCTAAATAAGCTCCATTTTTCACCGATATTGTCTTTCCAAAAGATCCAAGAGATCTTATATCTGTTCAATTCTTTTAATAATTCATTGAAATTGATAAAGTGGGATGGACGAACAGCCTCTTTCCGGATAGATTGATCCGCATAGTCCGTATCTTCGCGCGCAACCTCCTTTCCAATCGATTCTGCTAGAGATCTCGATGCTACATCGTTGCATAATGGGAGTCTTAGCGACCAGTAAGATGTTTCCATTTCTTCCGGTTCCCAGAAATACCTAATAGACAAATTCCTTTGATAGACTCGATCCAATACCATATTCTTGGGACGATATTGGGGTCGCCGATCCGACGATGATTCGGAGTTTATCGATGTCTTCCCCAAATAAACTCCAGTGCTACTGCACGAATACAGAAATGACTCTATCGTTTCACGAGGAGATGAGTTCAAACTCGCCAGTAACCTCCTCAGATCCGAAATAGAATTGGAAAGTCCATCTGAATGAGTTACTAAGGCTGTAGATTCATGCAGATTAGACAAAATAAATTGAATTGGTGTGAGTACGTGGCCAGCAACCTCTCCTGCTGTTTGTTTCGATAAATTGGATGACAACGAATCCGACAGTTGGGGATGAATAAATGAGATGATACTAGATGAGACGGTTTCATCTTCGGAGCTCGCATAGAAGTTTTCTAGAACGCTGAGATAACTACTGTTGCATCTCCCAATAAAAAAATCCCTTTTGATTCTCGGAATAAAGTTGCTTCCAGCACAGTTCCGTATAGGTGAGTCGTCTATAAGGTTTAGTTTATTAACCTGATCGGAAATGTATCTCGAAATATTCCCACCAATATCTCTAGTTGAACCTCCCCCACGGTTTAAATCATGCAGAAACGGATTCCAAAATTGCCTCTCCGCAATGGAAAGATCATCGTTTGAAAATCCTGCTCGGATGGATTCGATGCGGGGCAACCCGAGAGAAGTAGGATTCACTGCAGGTTCCAGCTCGGTCGAAGAGCCTACTGATTTCTTACTCATTAACAGTTTGGATTCAATGAATAAACTCTTTTTTCTCTCAAGAATTGTTTTGAGGAAAAGTATCTGTTCGTCAATGTAACCATCGAATAAACTTGATAAAAGATCAAGCTTCATGAGATCTATCTTGTTCAATTTCTCGAGATCTATATCTATATCGTTCAATTTTTCGATGCAATAATCAATGGTATATATCAAAGCTTTCTGGCGAGTAACCTCAGCAACAATCATTTTATAAAGAAAAAAAGCATTGAGAAATCGATGAAAATCTTTTTCGTTCTGTTGATTGTTACTACCGAGACTGACACCAATATTACTCAGTAATTTGTTTATTATTATTGATACACGGCAAATAGATTCCTCCAAGTCATACTTTAAGACTTCCCCGACAGGGAAAAAAGACGAATCCCCGGTCGTATCGAGCCATCTATGCACATTTGACTGAACATTTCTATACTCATCAATTTGAAAGGTAATATATTCGTTAAATAGGCGCTCTACGTTATCTTTCCATTTCAATACTATTTATTCAGTTGCAATTCTTGTTACACCGGTGTACTCCCCGCTCCTCGTCCAGCCATCCAATCGATATTTGATTTGGAAGAAATATTCAGTAAATAATGCACAGAAATAGTCATGGAAAATAAATATGTATGTTGAGTAGAGAGGTATGATTCTATTTCGTCCATACAATCTGACTAAAGAATATATTGAATGTATGTTACCCTTTTCTTGCAATTAGTTTAAAAAAGTAGTATTTTCACTTTGATTACTTATTTTTCTAGGTATACCTAGAAATATTTGAAAATAATTTGGAAAAATCTCATCGAGGTCGAGGTGTCTGCTACTCGCTAGCCCAAGTTTTTTGCCAGATATTTGAGTAAGCGGCACGTCACCCTTCGTTTTCAATGGAAATCCTTTCCCAGATTTGACGCTATTACTGACGTCAATAACTATTGCCCCATTAAAAATCAGATTCGATTTCTCAATTATCGAGATAAATTCGGTGAGTCGATTTATTAATCCATTTTTCATTTGTGAATAAGTGTGTAGAATGGGAAATTCTTCCCCATTTTTGTCACAATCCAAACCGGAGATACAGCCGCGAAACGACGTCGTCTTTTCACAAGACGTAAATGAAGACAAGTTGGAAAAGGCTTCTCGCTCAAAATAAAATTCCGACCCATCCCCCCGATGATCTGCTAAATTTCTGGATTCAAGTAACGCCTTGTCATAGGAGTTTAATACTACGGGACTTAATGAGTCGTTTCTCAATTGTGTTGCTTGTAACCGACCCAGATCTCGCTTGTTATGATTTTTCCAAAAGAATAACGAATCAAAATCACTTTGGTTGTTTTTAGAAACGACCAGATGGTTATAGAATTTGAAAAACCTACTTGAATTTTGTAAACACTTATCTCTACAAAATGCTTGAATCCTTTCAGTCTCATCCTTGGATATATCTCTGCCAAGGAGTGAATCCCTAACTACGCATGCCTTCCATCTACCGGAAACCAGAGGAATCATCGCATCATAACGAACTTGCTTCTCCTTTTTCGTTGAACCTGCAGAAATATCTTCGTTCAAACCTAAGTAGTGGGAAACAGGTATTCCCCTCTTTCCATTCTTTTCGGTAGATAAAGATCTTTCGAATCGGGGAAAACGGTCGCAGGAAAAGTCACCAGAATTTTCTGCTTGTTTTTTTATTGCTCCGTCACCCCCATTAATGACTCCCGCTAATACAAAACTTCTTTCGATCGACCTTTTGTCACTCAAGCAATGCATAGAAATTGGTATTGTTAGCAACATCAGCATCTCCAGGGTGATGCCACTATCTCTTTTTATTGAATCACGCAGATTGCGTAAAAATAGTGAACTCAGAAAGCGCAAGTCAGATAATCTGATAAAAGGTTCATAATTGGAAGATGGACTAATTAAAAATTCTTTGAGATGTTGGTTTTTCAATGATTCGAAGAAGTGGTCTAATAGACTGACTTCTACTAACTCTGAAATTTTAGATGAAAAATCTGGACTTCCTACTCTTTTTTTTGCCACCTTTTTTACCTTATTTTCTTTCTTCATATTAATTCTATGCCGTAGATACTATCTATTTCCCACATTTATTATACCAATAATTTTGAAAATTTCAAGATAGAATGGATTAAATATTTCAAACGATTCTAGTGATTTCTGTGAATAGTCGTATCCAAAACTGGAATGAGATCGGGAATTCTAAATTGTTATTGTCGGGGAGACCCACACATACCCTGCCCACCTTAAAAATTCTTCTCTGTTCCAAGCAGAGCGATGGGATTGAATTACCCAATTTGATGGGCGAACGACGGGGATTGAACCCGCGCGTGATGGATCCACAATCCATTGCCTTGATCCACTTGGCTACGTCCGCCCCCTCTGTTGATTTACTGCTGATTTAGTTGGCTCCCCCCCCCCCCCGGACGTGAACGAGATCTATCCGTTAAGCAAGCTAGATAGGTTCTTCGGTTGGTACACATACATATTAACTTTACGTATATAACAAGACAAGAGAAAATTTTTGAAATGAGGAATGCAATCTCAATTTTTTTTTTTAATCTAAAAAATTAGGGTGTTGGGGTGGTAGATTATAAGCATTCTGCAAATCGGAGTAGGAAACTTCGTAATCTATTAAATCGCAGAAGGATATTCCAAATACAAATAGTTTTCAGAATTCAAGGTTGGAAACTGATAATCGTGAAATTGTGACAAGCTGTTATCATCCTTTCCGTTTGTTCTACTGCACGAGCCTTCACCTCATTGGACACCAAACCTCCTCCTCTGGAGTTAAGAGATTTGGTATCCAGTTGTGCTACATAACCAGACGGATGTTATCCGTTTATAGAAGGAGCTTCAACAGAAGCCAAGTCTAGAGGGAAGTTATGAGCGTTACGTTCATGCATGACTTCCATACCTAGGTTAGCACGGTTTATGATATCAGCCCAGGTGTTTATAACACGACCTTGGCTGTCAACCACGGATTGGTTGAAGTTAAAACCATTCAAGTTGAATGCCATAGTGCTAATGCCTAAAGCGGTGAACCAGATACCTACTACGGGCCAAGCAGCTAAAAAGAAGTGTAGAGAACGAGAATTGTTGAAGCTAGCATATTGGAAGATCAAACGACCAAAATAGCCGTGAGCAGCTACAATGTTGTAGGTTTCTTCTTCTTGACCGAACTTATAACCCGCATTAGCAGACTCATTCTCAGTTGTTTCTCTGATCAAACTAGAAGTTACCAAAGAACCATGCATAGCACTGAATAGAGAGCCGCCGAATACGCCAGCTACACCCAACATGTGGAAGGGATGCATAAGGATATTGTGCTCAGCCTGGAAGACGATCATGAAGTTGAAAGTACCAGAAATGCCTAGAGGCATACCGTCAGAGAAACTTCCTTGACCAATTGGGTAGATCAAGAAGACGGCGGCAGCAGCTGCGACAGGAGCCGAGTACGCAACAGCGATCCAAGGACGCATACCTAAACGGAAGCTTAGTTCCCATTCGCGACCCATGTAGCAAGCTACACCAAGTAGGAAGTGAAGAACGATAAGTTCGTAAGGACCACCATTGTAAAGCCATTCATCGACGGAAGCTGCTTCCCAGATTGGGTAGAAATGTAACCCAATAGCTGCAGAAGTAGGAATGATAGCACCAGAGATAATGTTGTTACCGTATAACAAAGAACCAGAAACGGGTTCGCGAATACCATCAATATCTACAGGAGGAGCTGCGACGAAAGCAATGATGAATACAGAGGTTGCGGTTAGTAAGGTGGGAATCATTAAGACACCGAACCATCCGATGTAAAGACGGTTTTCGGTGCTGGTGATCCAGTCGCAGAAGCGACCCCATAAGCTTGCGCTTTCGCGTCGTTCTAAAGTTGCGGTCATGGTAATTTTTGGTTTTCAAGAAATAATTAGTGATTCCCCAGGCTAGTAAGCTTGTTAATTTGTAATATATCACAAAAACCTATCTGTGTCAACCGAAATTAATTGAGTCCCCAGAATTCTCGGATATGGGGGCTTCCTCTCGATATCTAAAACAATTTTTAGCCATTGTTTTGCAAAAAGGATTTCCTTTTTCAAAAAAAAAAGGAAATTTTTATTCTATGCGATGCGGTATGCAGTGCGCGCCTCAATCAATTTCAGTCTCTGAAAAACTGGTCACGCGTCAAGCCTTTTTGCGAGGCACTCCGCAACTCTGCATTGGCCCCCCCCCACTTGTGGCTTAGACACCTGTTATTCGTCGTTGACTTCTCACTCAACCAAGTGTTTTTTGACTCCCCGATAGTTTGTGCCCCGGTTCCAATCCACAACGGAAAGATTGTGGATTGGAACGAATCCGAAACTAACGGAAATGAGCAAAAGCTTTGTTAGCTTCCGCAACTTTATGAGTCTCCTCTTTTTTTCGTATGGCACTACCGGAATTCCTGGCGGCATCCATTGATTCATCACTCGATCTTAAAGCCATACTTCGACCTGAGCGTTTTCGACACGCGATTAATGACCACCGGATAGCCAAAGCTTTTCCCTCTGCCGGTACTACTTCAACGGGAACTCGATAAGTTGATCCACCTACACGTTTGGTTTCTGTCACTACATCGGGAGTTACCCCGCGCACCGCCTGTCGCAGAACAGACAGTGGGTTCCTATTTGTCTTTTACCTAATCCGCTTCATAGCCTGATAAAAAATCTGATAAGCCAGTGATTTCTTGCCATTTTTCAGGATACGATCAACTAGCATATTTACTAATCGGTTACGATAAATTGGATCTGATTCGATATTTTTCTTTCTGTTCACTACACTGCTCCGATGTAACACGAGTTTACTACAAATATAAATATGTCAGATTTCAATCAATTCTTTTATTTCAATGGTATCTTAAGCTACTATTTTGGCTTCTTCACTCCATATTGTAGGGTGGATCCACCGGTTAGTCGAGGATCTCCCTCCAAACTGCACGTCCGACTTTCATCGAATACAGCTTTCCACATGATTGAATAGAAACTATTCCAATGATTTTGAACCATTTCTTTTTTAAGATGCAAATCCTATTTACTCATTGCACATTGAGTATCCGTTTTCTCCTATTCCACGGATAAAAGAAGTCGAAGTCTAGATAGAAAAGAAGAAAATCTTGCAATTCAGTTATCTTACTAGGAATGTCCGTAGGTTTATCAATCCAATAAGTAGATGTGCATAAAGCCTTCACCGAATCTCCGTAGTCATAATCTAAACCTGTTCCAAGAGGAAAAGAGGTCCTAAGATTTTCTAGGTGAGAGTCCAGGTAAAACTCAACCTACTGTAATAGAACACCTTAGACACCAAGTTGTTTCACACAAATAGATAGATAATAATTAATCTCTATCAATCTCTGTAGTAGCAGGCTTCAGTCCCCTGGCAATGCTGGGTCGGCTACACATTTAACATATCAGAACAACTGATACGGAATCATTCCAATGATACGAGTTGTGACAATGTTCTGCAACGCACTAGAACGCCCTTTTTTACGATCCTTCACCCCTACAGCATCTAAGGTTCCTCTAACAATATGATACCTAACACCGGGTAAGTCTTTGACCCTTCCGCCTCTCACGGGGACCACCGAATGTTCCTGCAAATTGTGGCCAATACCTGGTATGTAAGCCGTTACCTCAAACTTGGAGGTTAATCGAACTCTCGCGACTTTACGTAAGGCAGAGTTGGGTTTTTTTGGCGTAGTCGTGGAATAGTCGACAGCTCCAATGTCACTATACAGAACCGTACGTGAGATTCTCATCTCATACGGCTCCTCGTCATTCAATTACTTCTGAGAAGGGAAAAAAGTCCAAAATTCCTCCCAATTGTTTTCAACTACAAATACAAAAGAATTTACAAAAGAAAAAAAAATTAAATTCTTTTCAATTCATTTTTAAGGCTTCGGCTTTGCGCCCCACTTATTTCCCGGATCCCGTTATTATTAATTAATAAGCAACCCAGATAGAAAAATGAAAAAT